GCAGATTTGGATTCCTGTATAGCCACTCATGTAGTACTTCATCATACGATTTATATCAAAACAAGATCCGCCTGTCTAGATATCATCATATACATCCAGAAAGCCGTATGCTTTGGAAGAAGCTTGTACAGTTTGGGAAGGGATTTTCATTGATCAAAAAGAAGAATCTACTTCAACCAATATGCCTTTAGGCACGGCCATACATAATATAGAAATCACACTTGGAAAGGGTGGACAATTAGCTAGAGCAGCGGGTGCTGTAGCGAAACTGATTGCAAAAGAGGGTAAATCGGCCACATTAAAATTACCATCTGGGGAGGTCCGTTTGATATCCCAAAACTGCTCAGCAACAGTCGGACAAGTGGGTAATGTTGGGGTGAAACAGAAAAGTTTGGATAGAGCCGGATCGAAGCGTTGGCTAGGTAAACGTCCTGTAGTAAGAGGAGTTGTTATGAACCCGGTAGACCATCCCCATGGGGGTGGTGAAGGGAGGGCCCCCATTGGTAGAAAAAACCCCACAACCCCATGGGGTTATCCTGCGCTTGGAAAAAGAAGTAGAAAAAGGAAGAAATATAGTGATAGTTTGATTCTGCGTCGCCGTAGTAAATAGGAGAATAGTGAAAATAGAATACATTTCTTTCTCTTTACAAAAAAAACCAAAGATAGGAGTAATTAGCTGTGACACGTTCACTAAAAAAAAATCCTTTTATAGCTAATCATTTATTAGGCAAAATTGAGAAGCTGAACATGAGGGCAGAAAAAGAAATAATTGTAACTTGGTCTCGAGCATCTACTATTATCCCCACAATGATCGGTCATACAATTGCGATTCATAATGGAAAAGAGCATTTGCCAGTTTATATAACAGATAGTATGGTCGGTCACAAATTGGGAGAATTTGCACCTACTCTAAATTTCAGAGGGCACGCGAAAAATGATAATAGATCTCGTCGTTAATTTTCATAAAGTCGATGCGGGTACTCTCTAATATTGTATTGAGAGAGTAACCTATAACAAACAAATTTTCTTTTAA